TTACTTATGGGAAATTTCCCTATCTTTTTTTTTTGTAATGAGCCTATCCTCTCTTCTCTATTTGTATTTCAAATATATTGAAAGATATTGAATTTGATTATTAATACAAGACCGGAATTTTTGGAGGACTCTTCTGAACAAAAAAAAATTTGCCAGCAAAGTTGTTTTTTTTTTTTCTTCAAATCCAAAGAATTCTTATTAATTTATACATAGGTCATCGATTTCGCATTGTATGAAAAAGGTAATGAAATAAAATACCCATTTTTTTTACTTTTCGCCGGAAAGAGGATTTAAACTATTTTATCGACATGAGTGTTCTAAATCGAAAAAAGAAATTCCAACGATTTTTTGAAACCATTTTTTGTATTAACATAGTGGTAGAAAGAATACTACACCGCGTCTAGATTTAAAGCTGCTTAGCTTTAACCATGGTAAAATGGTCCAAAGTTTTTGGTTGATAGAGAATCAAAGTGGATTTAACAACGAATCACGAAATGCTATGGTTCTCAAATATTTTTTCTTAATTTATTCAAGATTCAATTTTTTCAGAAGTAATTCGTGGGATCATACACTTTTTCCTAGTTATTTATAAAGAAATAAGTGCAGTTGGTTGGATCCAACCTATTCTTGAAATAAAACAACTCGCACACACTCCCTTTCCAAAAAAAACCAATACACCGAGCACTACACTTAGATTTATTGGATTTGTTGCTAAAATATCGGTATTAAACCCGAAACTTCCGGCGGATAGCCAATAACCCAAACAAAGGAAAGAATCGGTTATATTTTTCATATGATCTCCTCTTATGGATAGATTAATTATCTTTCTACGATTCCGAATTTTTTAGAATTAGAATTCTTTAGAATATATATATATTATCATTGGTCGATCAATTGGATTGGAAGATTCTCCATAAGAATCATACTTATTAGAATTAGTTGTTTTAAACGCTTTCTAAAAATTTTCCGAATTTCAATTTAAATGGAAAGGAAAAAAGGGCATTGGACTAAAAAGAGAAGGAATAAGGCAAGCGGTATGTTAATTTCTTACCCTTACCTTAAACCAGCCCTTCCCCTGCGTTCTTGTACGAACAAATAAAGAATTGTAGGAGTGAAATCACAATAATATAATTAGAAAAACAAGAGCAGCAAATCAAGTGCACGGAAAAAAGAATATAAATTTGTATTATTCGATTTTTTTAGGGTTAAACAAAAGGATTCGCAAATAAAAGTGCTAATGCTACAACCAGCCCATAAATTGTTAAAGCTTCCATAAAAGCCAGACTAAGCAATAAAGTACCTCGTATTTTTCCCTCTGCCTCTGGTTGTCGCGCAATCCCTTCTACTGCTTGCCCTGCGGCGGTGCCTTGACCAACCCCAGGTCCAATAGAAGCAAGTCCTACAGCCAATCCAGCAGCAATAACGGAAGCGGCAGAAATCAGTGGATTCATGATAAGTTCCTCTCACCCCCAAAAAAAGGAAATAGTTAATGATATAATCAACCAACCAATTATGACTTCATTTTTCAATTAATAAGATTAAGTCAGTCGAAGTAATTGAGAGTTAAAAAAAAAAATGGAAATAAAAATAATATTTATTGAACTATCCGAACTACTCCGATATTCATTTTTTTTTATTCACGTAGTTCTTTTGTAGTTTTTGTGAACCCGTACAACTTTTGTTTTTATCTTACTTTCTAATTTAGAACCATTCTTTTTGAATTCTTCGGTCTTTTTCTTGATTTAATTGCTTTAGTCATTCATCAATATTCAATTCATAATTACAGATGAAACGGAAGGGTTTCGTTTTTTGAATCCCTATCAAATTTACAGTAGAAGGACAAATTTATAAAACTATATTTATAGTTAGTTCATATATAACTAGTTATATATCTAATACCACATATACATGTATTTCTTCCATACCGTAAACCAATTCTTCGTGTCTTAGATTCAATTGGATTCAAGAATCATTCTTTGAAACTTAAAAAAAAAAAGTAGTTTTATAACTATTAGATTATATACACCTAGTTCGACTTCCTTCACTACTACTTTTTTTTTTACAATTCCCCAGTAATCTTTTCTATTTTAATATCACTTAAAATCATATACTTATCTTATTTATATCTTATTGATTGCATTTGATTTTATCCTTTATAATATTAAAATAATATAAAATAAAAAGATTCCAAAACTTATTTTCTATATTTTTTTTTTATGAATTTATGTTCTCTAAGTATATTATTTTGAGTCGCACATACATTGTGGCGAGCTAAACTAAGAAAAAAAGATTATTTCGTCAATTTTTTAATGATGGCCTTCCATGGATTCACCTATATAAGCTGCAGCTAAAGTTGCAAAAATAAGGGCTTGAATACCGCTTGTAAATAATCCAAGAAACATGACAGGTATAGGAACTACTAAGGGAACTAAAGAAACAAGAACAACAACTACTAATTCATCAGCTAATATATTTCCGAAAAGTCGAAAACTTAGCGACAAGGGTTTTGTGAAATCTTCTAAGATGTTAATTGGTAGAAGGATTGGAGTTGGTTGGATGTATTTACCAAAATAAGATAATCCTTTTTTTGAAAGACCCGCATAGAAATATGCTACTGATGTAAGTAAAGCTAATGCAACAGTAGTATTTATATCATTTGTGGGTGCAGCTAACTCCCCATGAGGTAACTGTATAATTTTCCAAGGCAAAAGAGCCCCTGACCAATTCGAAACGAAAATAAATAGAAACATAGTTCCAATAAAGGGAACCCACGGACCATATTCTTCCCCAATTTGGGTTTTGCTTACATCTCGAATGAATTCAAGAACATATTCAAAGAAATTCTGACCGAAAGTGGGAATGGTTTGCGGATTTCTAACAACTAGAATGGCTGAAACTAATAAGATAGCAATTACAACCCAAGAAGTAATAAGTACTTGGGCATGCACTTGGAACCCCCCTAATTGCCAATAGAGATGTTGACCTACTTCCACAGAAGATATATCGTATAATCGTTTTAATGTGTTGATGGAACATAATAGAATATTCATATTGCCCTGCCCTCGAAAAGAAATAGAACTTGAAAGAAATTATTTTGATTCAACCATCTCTCTTTTTTTTTTTGTCTGCTTAAATCTTATATTTTGAATACTGACTAATCACATAATATTTCTATTTTTTTCTTTTTGTTTTTTGCGCGATTTAGTAATTTAGTAAGAGTATAGTAACCGATTCTAAAAATCTATGAAATTCCCAACTGAATAATTTATTTTATTCTAAATTATTATTAATTAAGAATTTCGTATATAGCTAGAACGACCCTCACAAATTGCAAATACTAATTTGTTAAGAATTAATCGGATTGAGGCTATAGCATCATCATTAGCTGGAATCGAAATATCCGCGAGATCGGGGTCGCAATTTGTATCACTTAAACAAATCGTTGGAATTCCCAAAGTGATACATTCTCTGAGAGCGTTAAATTCCTCTTGTTGATCAACGATTATCACAATATCGGGTAATCCCGTCATATATTTAATGCCACCGAGATAGGTTTCCAAGTGAAATAATTGTCTCTTCAACATAGCGGTATCCTTTTTTGGAAGATTGTTGATTCTGCCCGTCTTTTGTTCCGTTCTCAAATCCCTGAACTTCCGAAGTCTTGTTTCTGTAGTATACCAATTGGTTAACATGCCGCCGAGCCATTTTTTATTAACATAATGACATCGAGCTTTTGTTGCAGCTCGTGCTATTGAATCAGCTGCTTTATTTTTTGTGCCAACAATTAAGAATTGTTTCCCCTTATTTGCTGCATCAAAAGCTAAATCACAAGCTTCTGATAAAAAGCGAGCGGTTCTAGTAAGATTTATAATATGAATACCTTTACGTTTTGTGGATATATAAGGTGCCATTCTAGGATTCCATTTACTAGTACCATGACCAAAATGAATTCCTGCTTCCATCATCTCTTCCAAAGTTATGTTCCAATATCTTTTTGTCATTGATCCCCACAAAAAAAAAGAGACAGGGTGTCCTGAAATAGAAAAATTTTGTTCCAATGGAACCTTCTCTTCTATCGAAGACTGGCCGTTGATACATGGTCAGGCCATTCATTTTTTTTCCTTTTTTCTTTATTCTCTTTTAAAGTTTAATCAAACGACCCCTCTTCTCTTAAAGGGGTGAATCCGTTTTTAGGAATCATTTAATCCTAGAAAATAATTGCTGTGACATATCGCATAAATTCTTAAAGAAATCCAAAAATTCTTAATTCTCGGTGGTGGAACAAAATATCTTTTATTTCTTCCTTGAATAAATTTTTTTTTTTTGTTTCCGGGGCAATCTTGGTATGTTGTCTTAGCTTTAAAGGGTGTATCACTTTTTTGAATCCCGTACCAACGGGTATCATTCCCCCCAAAACTACGTTCTCTTTTAGACCTTTTAACCAATCGATACGACCTCGTAGAGCTGCTTTTGCTAAAACTCTAGCAGTTTCTTGAAAACTCGCTTCGGATATGAAACTTTGGGTATTCAGAGATGTTTTTGTTATTCCAAATAATAGAGCTCGGTAATAAATTACTTCTTCCAAGGCACGCCCCGCTCGTTCAGCTCGCAACAATCCAATTAATTCGCTGGGTGAAAAAACATTAGACATTCCATCTTCTGAAACCAATACCTTTGATGTTATTTGACGTACAATAATTTCTATATGTCTATTATGTATGTGCACTCCTTGGGATCGGTAAACTTTTTGGATTTTATTAACCAAAGAAATTCGACTTTGAGCAATAGTTAGCTCAGCACCAATAAAAAATCCCCAGGGAATGCCGAGAATTTTTGTTATATCCTCGTTCCAAGCGTCAACTCTCTTTCCTAGGTTCATCGATATTGAATCAATCGAACGCACTTCTAATACCTGTTCCACTTTTGGAAGACCTTGTGTTATATCACCAGATCTCGATTTTTCATAAATAAATGTAACTAATATATCCCCTTCAAAAAGGATTTCTCCATAATGGCCATGAACTGTTGCTCCCGGAGTTGCCAAATAGGTATTAGCCGATCTTATTAATACAGAATCAATTTGAACAATCAAAACTTGCCCCGATTTTAGGTGTAGTCTACTTTTTGTTTGAGCTAAACATATATTTTCACAAATAAATTGCCCCAGGCTAATTATTGTAAACGTTTTTTCACAATATTTATGATCATAATTATGATGGAGAAAATGCCAATTCAAACGGAATGGATTTAAAATGATGTTGCTGCATGGATTGAGCTTATAAATTATCTCGTTTTCGTCCATTAAAGAATATTTTAAAATTTGACAAGTTAAAGGAAACTTGTCAAGTTGCAAATTCTTATTCATCGAGATCTGATTATGAGTTATTAAGAGGTAAAATGAATAAGAATTTGCAACTTGAAGTGCTATTCCTAAAGGGCCTAATGAATTCTTAAGATCTTTCTTCATTTTTTTAACTATCTTTTTTAGCCTTAGCCCGTTGTGATATTTTACATTGCTTAATGGTCCTATTTGAAAACAATCAGATGATGACAAAATTCTCAAAGATCGGCATTCCGTATTGCTGTTCAACAACACACGAATAGTTCCATGATTTTGGATATGTGATTTTTTACTTTTTGCCTTGGAATAAATAGAAAAAAATGGATTGATTCGATCTGACTCATTATTCGAGATCCATTCTGAACCGGACGGGTCATTCCTTTTTCTGATATACGAAATATAGGATTTTGCTAAGTCAATTCTTAGGAAATATCCAATCAAACCATTTGTATTTACTTCAACAAAAGAAGCACGGGATTCTTCTATCGAAGAATTTTTTTTGTCTTGATCCCAATTCAATACTAAACAAGTCCGAACTAATTGAATGCTTGTGTCAGAAATTCTACGAATTGATTTTCCATTTCCATAAAGAATATAATTGAGAACTTTAAGTTCCAAATTATCCCTTTCCTGGAACAGATCTTGAGGAAAAAGTTTTACTAAATTGATACTATTCGTTATTTCATATATAATTACGGGTCGAACAAAAAAAAAATACTTTTTCTTTATAGTTGTGATCCATTGGACGTAGATCCAATTTTTTTTTTGTTTTGATTTCTTAGAATCTTTTTTTTTTAACCTTTCGGGTCGTATCAAAATGCCACTGTGTCGGTATATCTTATCCATCTCTTCAGGAAAATGGATATTCCCCGAAAATATTTGTAATTCCATTTTTTTTTTTTTCTTCTCCATTCGCACCAATCCGCCTATTCGACTTCTTATATTTAAAGTGATTGGTGTATCGACTCCAATGATACTATTGTTCCTTACCATTATGGAAGAAGATTCGGGTAAAATATGCACTTCTTCGGGAATGAAAAATAATCGATCGACTTTGATTTGGTATTTTGGTTTAAATTCTTTTATTCCTTGATATTCAATTAAATGCTTTTTTTTTAAAGTGGGAGTAATTCCAATAGTCCTATATTTAGGAATTCCTGAACTTTTTATTCTGTATTGCGGATCGTCGAAATACCCAAGAATACTATTTTTACGAAAAATACCATTCATGGGTATTTCAATCGAGATATCGGAAGAGGACATTAATTGTTTGTCTAGCTCTTGAATTAATTCGAATGGAAATGGAATGATGAATCTATTTCTTCGTCTCTTTGCCAATAAATCCAAAGTCGTGTGGGAAAAAGTAGGATGTATAAAATGAAAATGAGACATACATCTAATTGGATAAAATTCTGAATAATCTGGAATCCCACTTTCTTTTTTATCATAAGGGTTAGAACTAAACAATTTATGTCTTACTAGTTTTAATTTTTTTTTTTTTAAAAAGGGGTTACAAATAGATCTTTCTCCAATAGAACGAGAGTAAATGTTTATTTGATCTTGGTCCTTGAAGAATGAAGAAGAGAGTGTACTCCACCTGCATGACCTTCCTGATAATATCCATAAACGGCTTGTCTTTGGTAAGATATGTACATTACTGAATTCTAATTCAGATGAGTGGTATACATTAGTACTCCAATGCAATTCTCCCTGTGAGTTAGAATAAATATGTTTTCGAACTTTCTCCTTCCAATTCAAAGTGTATGTTCCCCCACGAATCTCAGCAATCACTTGTTCTGATTTTACATATTGATCATTTTGAACTAATAAAAAACTATTTGGTGGAATAGTCACATTATGAAGAATATCATCACTTTCAATAGTTACATACAAGTTTATATAAGATAAAAAAGCAGGATGCCCATGACGTGTACGCGTAGGATGAACAAAATTCTCATTAAATTGAATTTTTCCATTAGTTGGGGCTCGCACATGTTCTGCAGTACCCCCTGTGAATACTCCACCTGTATGAAAAGTTCTTAATGTTAGTTGAGTGCCTGGTTCTCCAATCGATTGGCCCGCAATAATACCTACAGCTTCCCCCAATTCCACCAGGTTGCCATGAATCGGACTCCGACCATAACACAATCGACAGATCC